AATTACTCCTTCGAGAGATTAGGCCAATAACTACATCTACATCAATCCATATCAATGAAAATGGAATTTTTCAAATTGAATAATTAAGAACTATTATAAAATATAATAAAAGTGTAGTTACTTCTTTTTTCCTGACTGGTTCAATAAAGTTATGCAAGATTTTGATTTATTTATCTCTTATATATAATGGATTTACCTGGACTAATACATGATTTTCTTTTAGTCTTTCTGGGATTGGGTCTTATATTAGGGGGTCTGGGAGTAGTATTACTTGCCAATCCCATTTATTCTGCCTTTTCGTTGGGATTTGTTTTTGTTTGTATATCGTTATTCTATATTCTATCGAATTCCCATTTTGTAGCTGCTGCGCAGCTCCTTATTTACGTAGGAGCCATAAATGTTTTAATCATTTTTGCTGTGATGTTCATAAATGGTTCAGAATATTCCAAAGATTTCCGTCTTTGGACCGTGGGAGATGGAGTAACTTCCGTGGTCTGTACAAGTCTTTTTGTTTCACTAATTACTACTATTCCAGATACGTCATGGTACGGGATTATTTGGACTACAAAAGCAAACCAGATTGTAGAGCAAGATCTGATAAGTAATAGTCAACAAATTGGGATTCATTTATCAACAGATTTTTTTCTTCCGTTTGAATTTATTTCAATAATTCTTTTAGTTGCGTTAATCGGCGCAATTGCTGTAGCTCGTCAATAATAACTCTTTATAACTGGAAAAACCTTGTTATGAGCTATCACATGTATTTCCTTTTTTCTATTTTACTTTATATATAAAATAGAAATCTTTTATTAGTTCAATCTATTCCCAATATATTACTTTATTGCATTACTCGTTATATTATAGTCAATCCAATTGGTTAAATTGTTGTTCATATTGAAATGAATCGAGATTTATAAGGAGTTGGTTAATGATGCTCGAACATGTACTTGTTTTGAGTGCCTATTTATTTTCTGTTGGTCTATATGGATTGATTACAAGTCGAAATATGGTTAGGGCTCTTATGTGTCTTGAACTTATATTAAATGCGGTTAATCTCAATTTTGTAACATTTTCTGATTTTTTTGATAGTCGTCAATTAAAAGGATCCATTTTTTCTATTTTTGTTATAGCTATTGCAGCTGCTGAAGCCGCTATTGGACTCGCTATTGTTTCATCAATTTATCGTAACAGAAAATCAACTCGTATAAATCAATCAAATTTATTGAATAAGTAATATTATAATATAAATTATCATTATCATTTTCATAAATTAATTTAAATTAGCATGTCTGCCATGTAAGATATGATCATGTTATCACAAAGATAAGAAATCAAAGTATTTTGGCACTATCAATCCAGAAATAGAGAAAAAAACTCGGGGAACTCATCGATTCATCTAGTACTAGTATTTAAATATATAATTCATTTATCAATTTACTAGATTGAAACTTTATCACGTTCAAAAAAAGATAGACCCAATGTCGCATTCAGTAAAGATTTATGATACATGTATCGGGTGTACTCAATGTGTCCGAGCCTGTCCTACGGATGTATTAGAAATGATCCCTTGGGACGGATGTAAAGCCAAACAAATAGCTTCTGCTCCAAGAACAGAGGATTGTGTGGGTTGTAAGAGATGTGAATCCGCCTGCCCAACAGATTTCTTGAGTGTTCGAGTTTATTTATGGCATGAAACAACCCGTAGCATGGGTATAGCTTATTAATACGTTACAGAAACCCCTACTTGAGTCCATTTTTTTTACCGCCAAAACCTGTGCTCAAAAATAATTTATTTTTGAGCACAGGTTTTTCTGGTCCAAGTGTATCTTGTCTTTACCACGAACAAATTTCCTTGGTTAACAATAATTGTAGTTTTACCAATATTTGCAGGTTCCTTAATTTTCTTTCTTCCCCATAAAGGAAATAGGGTAATTAAGTGGTATACTATATGTATATGCATGTTAGAACTTCTTCTAACAACCTATGCATTCTGTTATCATTTCCAATTGGACGATCCATTAATCCAACTAGTAGAGGACTATAAATGGATCAATTTTTTTGATTTCCGTTGGAAATTAGGAATAGATGGACTGTCTATAGGACCTGTTTTATTAACAGGATTTATCACTACTTTAGCTACTTTAGCGGCCTGGCCTGTTACTCGGAATTCTCGATTATTCCATTTCTTGATGTTAGCAATGTACAGTGGTCAAATAGGATCATTTTCTTCTCGGGACCTTTTACTTTTTTTCATCATGTGGGAATTAGAATTAATTCCAGTTTATCTACTTCTATCCATGTGGGGAGGAAAGAAACGTCTCTACTCAGCCACAAAATTTATTTTGTACACGGCGGGGGGTTCCATTTTTCTCTTAATGGGAGTTTTGGGTGTCGGTTTATATGGTTCGAATGAACCAACATTAAATTTTGAAACATCAGTTAATCAGTCGTATCCTGTAGCTTTGGAAATAATATTCTATATTGGATTTTTTATTGCTTT